ATAACGCTTGATATTATTAGAAATGCCCACAAAATATCATATTCGTGAAGCAGAAACATAAAAGTACTCCCATTAATGTGGAATATGCTGAATTATTCGAGTTGGCATTGTCAATTCATCCAGAACTTGTTTTCCTAGGTGAAACAAGAATTGATTTTAATCAAATCAAAGTGCATAGTTCAGAGTTTGTTTGCTGTGTGGCATGTCTTGTTTAGAGATTCATCCAACGGAATCGGGATTCCGTTTTTGATTTCGATTCTATTTAGATATGGTGTAGACATAAGGCGTTCTTACACAAACAAAACTCTCTCACCTTGTCTCGCTTTCTCTATTCTCTATAAAAAAATAGATATAAGATATAAAAAATATTAAATAATCAAATTCTAAATAATAAAAGATTCTAAATAATAAAAGTAATTTAATTAAATACTAAAATATACTAATCTAACCTAATAGAATATTCTATTACTAATGTATTCTAATGAATAGTAATACTATAACCATGTTTCATAATTATGAAACGTAATACTATGTTTTTTTCTTGATACTTCCTTATATTTATTTCTTTGTATTTTATATTTAGAAATATTTCTTATATAATCTTATATAAATTATAAGTAAATATATAATGTTATATAATGTATAAATAAGAAAATAAAATAAGATAATGAAATATTATCAAAAAAATAATATCAAATATAACACAGTTATTATCAATACCCAAAGAGTTTTGGGGGTAAAAGATGTCTAGGGATTTCTAACATATTCGAAGTATTCTTTTCATTAAAATCCGGGTAAAGGATCGTCGTTGCTTCTATTGATTTTATACAAATACGAATACGTAAACACAATCTAATGCATCGAACGATTATATTTTCTTTCTTTTTCTTGTCCTAGATTTGACACATACTGATCTGATTAGATCCATTGGAATGAATTTTTTTTTTTTAGGTCCCTATGTATTTACATGAATATGTGGTAATGCTTTGATTTCATTTCTATGAAACAACCAACGGTCTGTCCAGTCTATAAACAAGTACTAATGAGGAAATGAAAACTATACTAAACTAAACTAGAATGTCTATACAAAAATAGACAAATAGAATGTATTAGGGCTATACGGACTCGAACCGTAGACCTTCTCGGTAAAACCGATCAAACTTATTATTATCGAAATGATTCGAACTGTTTCAAAGACCCAACATGCATTTTGTTTGTTGCATTGGGCTCTTTCATCAACTGATGTAAAGATCAGTTAGTCCACCATATTTTTTCTTTACAGGAAGATAATGAGCTGGCTCCATGTGCTCTGATTCATTATTTGTATTCGGATCTAGTAGCAATACCAAAGTGTTTCAAAGAAGGGTTACCTTGACTTAGGTCTGCCTTCGGCTTAGATCAACCTAAGTTAAATGGAATCTCTATCGTTCCGCTGCAAGAGTCGAATATGAGACTTCATACACCTTAAAGTTCATAGGACGAAAAGAGGTTTTTTTGAAGCCCTTATACTCATTATGCCTAGCATTGAATGGGCTGGGTATTTACCTTATCAACTATCAAATCAATGACGGGTTCTATTTTATTTGGCACCCAAATTCGCACCAAAATCGGACCGAACCAAATATTTGTCAGGCTATTGTTCTCTCGAATCTATGGAGTAAGACATTGATTTTTCAATAAGATCAATTATGTTCATTGCATAATAAGCTCCCTTGAAAAGCATTGGCGCACGTGTAAACGAGGTGCTCTACCTAACTGAGCTATAGCCCTTGTCATAGATATCTTAACATATAGATAATTTCTTGTCAAGATGGATATTCCCTAATCCCACATGATAACTCTCCGATCCGTTTACTGTTAACAGATTGGTATTGCTTAGAAATAATATTCTATCTATAATCCCCGAGGTGATGGGTCTTCTTTTGCGGTGATAAATTACCTACTTAACTCAGTGGTTAGAGTATTGCTTTCATACGGCAGGAGTCATTGGTTCAAATCCAATAGTAGGTAGAACTTATTAGATACCGGAGTCAATGCAATGGTATCTAATAAGTTTTTCTACTCATCTTCCCTTTTTCGTTGTATCAGATTATACTTGATTGTCTTCAATTGGCAGAATCTAAATGTGGTGTATAATAAAGAACTTCTAAAAAACTTCTTTTGATTATTTTGATGTATTGACTAGTAGGAAATAGCATTGGCAGCCTCTACTCGTGTCCTAGCTCGTCTGAGAGCTAGATTCGCTTCAATCACTTGTCTCTTACCCTCAGCTCTACTCAAGTTAGCTTCAGCTATTTCAAGAGCTTGTTGAGCTTCTTGTGGATCAATGTCAGTACTCATCTCCGCATCATTTCCTAAAACGGTGATCTCATTATTCCCTATTCTAGCAAAACCACCCATCAGAGCCACCGTTAACCATTGGTCGTTGAGGCGTATTCTCAAAAGACCTATATCTACAGCCGTGGCAATAGGGGCGTGGTTTGGTAATACACCAATTTGGCCACTATTTGTAGATAAAATGATTTCTTTCACTTCTGAATCCCAAATAATTCGATTAGGAGTCAGTACACAAAGATTTAAGGTCATTTCTTCAAATTGCTCTCCACTTCTAAGTTCATAGCTTTCGCGGTAGCTTCATCGATGTTACCCACCAAATAAAAGGCCTGCTCGGGCAGACCATCTAATTCTCCGGAAAGGATCAGTTGAAACCCCCTAATTGTTTCTGCAAGACCAACATATTTTCCTGGGGAACCAGTAAATACTTCTGCCACGAAGAAGGGTTGTGATAAGAAACGCTCAATTTTTCGTGCTCTTGCTACAGTTAAACGATCCTCCTCGGATAATTCATCCAACCCAAGAATTGCTATAATGTCCTGAAGTTCTTTGTAACGTTGTGAAGTTTGCTTAACTCTTTGCGCGGTTTCATAATGTTCCTCGCCAACGATCCGAGGTTGTAACATAGTTGACGTTGAATCTAAAGGATCTACTGCTGGATAAATACCTTTGGCGGCTAATCCTCTTGATAGTACGGTAGTAGCATCTAAATGTGCAAATGTAGTGGCAGGAGCAGGGTCGGTCAAATCGTCCGCAGGTACATAAACTGCTTGGATCGAAGTTATAGATCCCTCTTTGGTAGAAGTAATTCTTTCTTGCAAAGAACCCATTTCTGTACTAAGGGTAGGTTGATAACCCACTGCAGAAGGCATTCTCCCTAATAATGCGGATACTTCTGATCCTGCTTGGACAAAACGAAAGATATTGTCGATGAATAGAAGCACATCTTGTTCATTAACATCCCGGAAATATTCTGCCATAGTTAGGGCAGTCAAACCAACTCTCATACGAGCTCCCGGCGGTTCATTCATTTGACCATAGACTAAAGCTACTTTTGATTCTGCAAGATTTTTTTCATTAATTACTCCGGATTCTTTCATTTCCATGTAAAGATCATTTCCTTCACGAGTACGTTCTCCTACTCCGCCAAATACGGATACGCCTCCATGAGCTTTGGCAATGTTGTTGATCAATTCCATGATGAGTACTGTTTTACCTACTCCAGCTCCCCCAAATAGTCCGATTTTTCCTCCACGGCGATAAGGAGCTAAAAGATCTACCACTTTAATACCTGTTTCAAAGATTGATAATTTCGTATCTAACTGTATAAAGGCAGGCGCAGATCTATGAATAGGAGATGTTGTGCGAGTATCTACAGGACCTAAATTATCAACAGGCTCTCCAAGAACGTTGAAGATTCGCCCGAGAGTAGCTCCGCCGACTGGAACACTTAGAGGAGCTCCCGTGTCAATCACTTCCATTCCTCTCATCAGCCCATCTGTAGCACTCATAGCTACAGCTCTAACTCGATTATTTCCTAATAATTGTTGTACCTCACAAGTCACATTAATTTGCTGACCGACAGTATTTCGACCCTTAACTACCAAAGCGTTATAAATATTAGGCATTTTGCCCGGGGGAAAAACGACATCCAGTACTGGGCCAATAATTTGAGCGATACACCCTAGGTTTTTTTCTTCAAGTGTGGAAACCGCAGGGCTAGAAGTAATAGGATTGATTCTCATAATTATAATAAAGTGAAATATGTCGAAATCCTTTTTGGAATAATACCAAATCGAAAATAAATGTCCGATAGCAAGTTGATCAGTTAATTCAATAAGAGATAAATGGGAGATAGCACTCGATTTAGTTGGTACCACCCAACCGAATCCGATTCACTCGTTTACTCATTCAATGAGTAAATTTTCAAGTTCAGCCAATCTTTTTTTTTGAAAAAAGAAATTGCAAGTAGATGAAATCGTGAATAAATGTGTTTCATTTCTATATCATTATATAAAAAAAGATCCATATTATATTACTTATGGAATTCGAACCCGAACTCGATTTATGATTTATTATTTGGATCTTATTGGCCTTTGTTCTTTATTTTTGATTTTTCATATAGATTTCCGTCTTTATATTATACCCTTTCGTGGATGAATTATGCCTATTTTCACATCTAGGATTTACATATACAACATATATTACTGTCAAGAGGGAATTTTTCTCAGTATTTAGATATTTAGATTCAAAATAAGAAAGGGATCAATTCAATTATAAACCTGCAAAACAAAGATTAGGATTGGGTTGGGTTGCGCTATATATATCAAAGAGTATACAATAATGATGTATTTGGTGAATCAAATACATGGTCTAATAACAAACCATTTTAACATAACATTTTAATGAGTTGATAATATTAATTGAATATTGAATATTTTTTGAAAGATTTTTGTTAAAGGTTTCATTCATGCCTAATCCATATCGAGTAGACCTTGTTGTTGTGAGAATTCTTAATTCATGAGTTGTAGGGAGGGACTTATGTCACCACAAACAGAGACTAAAGCAAGTGTTGGATTTAAAGCTGGTGTTAAAGATTACAAATTGACTTATTATACTCCTGAGTACGAAACCAAAGATACTGATATCTTGGCAGCATTCCGAGT